ACACTATACTTCGATTCGGCCCTTCGAAAAGGAACATCGGCTCTAACAATTCCGTCGCCGTCTACTAAAACGACCGGAAATGTTTCAAAAAAAGTAGGCATACGACGTACAAAAAGTTCGCGTCCTTCTTTATCTCTAAAAATAGGATGCCCTAACCATCCAACCGCTATTCCATCCCCGTTATCCATTGAGCCCGCCCTGAATAATCCCCCTTTTGCCGGATTATTGCCGATGTAATCATAAAAAGCCAATTTTTCAGGAATTTTAGACCAAGCTTCTGATAAACTTTGATTTTCGGCTAGCCCAGCACTAACTCTTCGGTATATCTCTTGCTGAAAGTACCCCTGATCCCATTGATAACGAGTAGGCCCAAACAATTCGATCGGAGTAGTTGCTGAACCATACCACATAGTTCCGGCAACAACAAAAGCTGCAAAAAAGACAGCAGCAATACTACTGGAAAGGACGGTTTCAATATTGCCCATACGCAATCCTTTGTATAGGCGTTGGGGTGGGCGGACGCTAAGATGGAATAGGCCCGCTAATATGCCTAATGCCCCTGCTGCAATATGATGAGAGGCTATTCCTCCCGGAACAAAAGGATCAAAACCCTCCACGCCCCACGCTGGATTTACAGATTGCACTTTTCCCGTTAGTCCATAAGGATCGGACACCCATATTCCAGGACCATACAAGCCTGTTACATGAAATGCACCAAAACCAAAGCACGCCACTCCTGCGAGAAATAAATGAATTCCAAAGATTTTCGGTAAATCCAAAGAAGGTTTTCCTGTACGTTCATCACAAAATATTTCTAGATCCCAATATACCCAATGCCAGATAGCTGCCAAGAAGCACAAGCCAGAAAACACAATATGTGCCCCGGCCACACCTTCGTAACTCCAAATACCCGGATTCGTTATAGTCCCTCCTGTGATACTCCAACCACCCCACGAATTGGTTATTCCTAAACGAGTCATGAATGGTATAACGAACATACCCTGTCTCCACATTGGATCAAGAACGGGGTCAGAGGGATCAAAAACTGCTAATTCATACAGAGCCATAGAACCGGCCCAACCCGCAACCAGGGCTGTATGCATTATATGGACAGAAAGCAGTCGACCGGGATCATTCAATACAACGGTATGAACACGATACCAAGGTAAACCCATGGAAATACCCCTTTATCAAAGAAAAAAAAGACACTATGTAACTTTATTGCATTGGAAAATGGAAAAGGCTAGACTATGACTATGTTATGGACCTCTCCTGTTGAGTGGATTATTTCCGAGCAAGGATTCATATTTGTTTGATTCTGTTAGTAATAAAAGAATGGAACAATTCCGTTCGTAGGAACAAAGAGAAGCAGATTTATTCTATACTCGATAAGTACCAATACGCAATGGGGAGGTTGATACCGTTTTCTATGAGTGAATGCGTCCATACTTCTTCATCATTAGAAGGGCCTATTTGTAATAATTTTCCCCTATTTATTCTGTCTTTCTTTATGAATTTTTCTAATCTATGGATAAAATACGATAAAGGACAATATTAGAAAGACAATAAACCGATTGTTACGTTTCCACATCAAAGTGAAATCTAGTACTTAGTTCTTTTTGCTTTCATTTAATGCCTATTGGTGTTCCAAAAATACCCTTTCTAATTCCTGGAGACGAAGAAGGGTCTTGGGTTGACATATAGTGCGACTTGTCAGGTATATTGGGTCATATGGGATTTCCCCGTTCTCTCCCCGCTCGAGATATCCTCTGTTTCGCCCAAGAAAGATAAATTGAATCATCAAAAATTTGGAGCGTGAAGTGCAATTAGATCCATTTTTGGGGGAATTCAGACTATTATTATCAATTAGAATAATTTATGGTTGGCTTGGTTGGACTAATAAAATGAAGTATCCAGGCTCCGTTTAGAAAAAACCCAATTGGTAATAGATCTATGATTCCTACTTAATATCATAAACGATTCCTAGTTGTAAAGAGATCCTCTTTGTAAATGTAAAGAGAAGCGATCTCAAACTCTTAATCAATCGAGTAATATGCCCGAATACATCAAATATTTGGCAGAAGATATGAATTGAAAGGGGGAAGTCATAACAAAAAAGTGGTAATGGGAGCATTTGTCCTATATGTGCAAATCGCAATCGGGTGGATCTTTACCCGGAGTAGAGCATAAACCTAAAAAGATTAAAGAGGCCCATTCAGGAACAAGAAAATAACATCGTGATTTGGATTGGATCTCGATGAAATAATACATCAATGAGAAGTTAATTCGATAAGTTTAGTGATATTTTTATACTATAGGTAAGGGTGTTCAAAGTCAAACCCTTCTTTATTGAAAAATCGAAGAAATTTTTGTTAGAAGTCAGAAAGAGCCCGCCATGAAAAAAGAAAGAAGATTGCAATCTACACATTGATTCTTTTTTCGCCATTTTCTTTTTGCACCGTATGCGTTAAAAGGCGCCTGTATGGTTCCTAAGGGATAC